GAGATCTAAATAGTTCTGCTCATTCAATAATCTCATTACTTTAAATTTGTAGTTCATTTCATAGTTATTTCGATTGGATGGATCTTAGTAATGGAATAATAAGCCATAATTCATTGGTTGCTTGTATCATTAACCATTTCTTTATTTTTATGCGAGGAGCTTACCATGAATCCACTGATTTCTGCTGCTTCCGTTATTGCTGCTGGATTGGCTGTAGGGCTGGCTTCTATTGGACCTGGAGTTGGACAAGGGACTGCTGCGGGCCAAGCCGTAGAAGGTATCGCGAGACAACCAGAAGCAGAGGGTAAAATACGAGGTACTTTATTGCTTAGTCTGGCTTTTATGGAAGCTTTAACAATTTATGGACTGGTCGTGGCATTAGCGCTTTTATTTGCAAATCCTTTTGTTTAATCCTCGAAATAAATGGGAAAGTCTTATTTTTATCTTTCTTATTTTATTATCTTAGATTTGCCGCTTCATTTTTCAAATTATATCAAGATTTCAATCCTACAATAACTTTAACTTATTCGTTGAGATAATACAATACCCCGTGGGAAGGACTAATTTGAGGATCAGGAATTAGCGGATCCACTCGCTTTTTTCCTTCCCGTTCTCGGTCCAATGGAACCCCCTTTTTTAGTACGCCTTGCAACGAACGAGATATATCGTAATTGATATGATACCTGGCCTGGGACCTAATTATAATTAAGTATTTTTTTGGGGGGGGAGTTCAATTGAAATTAAATAGATTGAGAAATACGGAAAAAATAAAATCAACAAAGGGTGAAGTAATACAAAAAGAACTCTGTTCAATTTAGTCAGTCCTATCTATAAGAGGAGATCATATGAAAAATGTAACCGATTCTTTCGTTTCCTTGGGTCACTGGCCGTCCGCCGGGAGTTTCGGATTTAATACCGATATTTTAGCAACAAATCCAATAAATCTAAGTGTAGTCCTTGGTGTATTGATTTTTTTTGGAAAGGGAGTGTGTGCGAGTTGTTTATTTCAAGAATAAGCTGGATCTAACCAGCTGCACTTTTTTCTTTATAACTAGGAAAGAAAGGTGCACGATCCCGCGAATTACTTCTGAATCAATTCAGAAATCATATGTACGAACCGTAGCATTTCGTGATTCGTTGGTAAATACACTTTGATTCTCTATTAACCAATAATATGGGGCCCTAAACATGGTTAAAGCTAAATTGTTTGAAGTCTGGGCGCAACATTGGTGTTCTTTCTACCACTATGTTAGTATGGCGAGAGTTTCAAAACGAATCCTTGCATTTTATCCGATATAGAACACTCATATCGATAAAATGATTTGTGAACCTTTTATTGTTACTGAAAAACGGGAATCCCCTCCTTTTTTTATCCAATGCGGAATCGACGACCTATATATAAAGTAAGCGGAATTTTTTGGATTTTAATAAAAAAAAAAGAAACAACTTTGCCGATAATTACAGATTTTTTGTCTGGTCGGAAGAGTCCTTCGAATATTCTGGTCTTGGATCAACGATCCGTTTCAATATTTTTGAATCCGAACAGAAAAGAGAGGATAAGCTCATTATATTATATATATATAAAAAAAAATCTAAATAAAAAAGTGAGACGGGAATGCCCCATAAGTAAGTGAGCGTGAGAGCCAAATGAATCGAAAGATTCCTGTTTGGTTCGGGAAGAGGTCATGGAATTGTTAAAATTAATTGTAATGGGAAGATAATCTACTTTCATTAAGTGATTTATTAGATAATCGAAAACAGAGAATCTTGAGTACTATTCGAAATTCAGAAGAGCTACGCAAAGGGTCCATTGAAAGGCTGGAAAAGGCCAAGGCCCGCTTACGAAAAGTGAAAATAGAAGCGGATGAGTTTCGAGTGAATGGATATTCCGAGATAGAACGAGAAAAATTGAATTTGATTAATTCAACTTATCAGAATTTGGAACGATTAGAAAATTACAAAAATGAAACCATTCAGTTTGAACAACAAAGAGCGATTAATCAAGTCAGACAACGCGTTTTTCAACAAGCCTTACAAGGAGCTCTAGGAACTCTGAATAGTTGTTTGAACAACGAGTTACATTTACGCACTATCGGTGCTACTATTCGTATGTTTGGGGCGATGAAAGAAATAACTGATTAGTCCTTCTACTGTAGGTAGGTATTATTTATTGATTTTTCCTTTGCTTCTGAAAAAGAATTAAGCAAGACTCATGGCAACCCTTAGAGCCGACGAAATTAGTAATATTATCCGTGAACGTATTGAGCAATATAATAGAGAAGTCAAGATTGTGAATACTGGCACCGTACTTCAAGTAGGTGATGGCATTGCTCGTATTCATGGTCTTGATGAAGTAATGGCAGGTGAATTAGTAGAATTTGAAGAGGGTACAATAGGCATTGCTCTTAATTTGGAATCCAATAATGTTGGTGTTGTGTTAATGGGTGACGGTTTGATGATACAAGAGGGAAGTTCTGTAAAAGCAACAGGAAGAATTGCT